TAGGCTAGGTAAATCAATGGATAGTTTCAATCCTTTTGAAAATACCAGTATAAGTGAAGACCCGATTCTAAATGATACAGATAAACACATCCATAGTTGGAGTAATAGTGACAACTCGAGTTCCAGTAATGTTGATCATTTAGTCGGCGTCAGGGACATTTGGGATTTCAGCGTTGATGAAACTTTTTTAGTTCAGGATAGTAATAAGGACAGTTATTCCATCTATTTTGATATAGAAAATAAAGTTTTTGAGATTGAGACTGATTATTCTTTTCTGGGTGAACTAGAAAGTTCTTTTTCTAGTTATTGGAGTTCTAGTTATCTGAATAATGGGTCTAGGATTGGCGACTCCCAATATGATCATTATATGTATGATACTAACTATAGTTGGAATAATTACATCAATAGTTGCATTGACCGTTATCTTCGCTCTCAAATCTGTATTGATAGTTCTATTTTTAGTGGTAGTAACTATTATAGCGAAAGTTACATTTATAGTTACATTTGTGGTGAAAGCGAAAATAGTAGTGAAAACGAGAGTACCGGTCTAATAACTAGCACGAATGGTAGCGATTTGGTTATAAGAGAAAGTTCTAATGATCTCGATATAACTCAAAAATACAAGCATTTATGGGTTCAATGTGAAAATTGTTATGGATTAAATTATAAGAAATTTTTGAAGTCAAAAATGAATCTTTGTGAACAATGTGGATATCATTTGAAAATGAATAGTTCAGATAGAATTGAACTTTTGATTGACCCAGCGACTTGGGATCCTATGGATGAAGACATGGTATCTCTGGATCCCATTGAATTTCATTCCGAAGAGGAACCTTATAAAGATCGTATTGATTCTTATCAAAGAAAGACAGGATTAACCGAGGCTGTTCAAACAGGCACAGGTCAACTAAACGGCATTCCCGTAGCAGTTGGGGTTATGGATTTTCAGTTTATGGGGGGTAGTATGGGATCCGTAGTAGGTGAGAAAATTACTCGTTTGATTGAGTATGCTACCAATCAATTTTTACCTCTTATTTTAGTGTGTGCTTCCGGAGGAGCACGAATGCAAGAAGGAAGTTTGAGCTTGATGCAAATGGCTAAAATATCTTCTGCTTTATATGATTATCAATCGAATAAAAAGTTATTTTATGTGTCAATCCTTACGTCTCCTACAACTGGTGGGGTGACAGCTAGTTTTGGGATGTTGGGAGATATCATTATTGCTGAACCTAACGCCTATATTGCATTTGCCGGTAAAAGAGTAATTGAACAAACATTGAATAAGGCAGTACCTGAAGGTTCACAATCGGCTGAATTTTTATTCCATAAGGGCTTATTCGATTCAATCGTACCACGTAATCTTTTAAAAGGCGTTTTGAATGAGTTACTTCAGCTCCATGATTTCTTTCCTTTGAATCCTAAATCAAGTAGAGCCTTAACTTAATTAAAGTTAATTAAATTGAAATTAGTTAATTTTTTTTTTCTGGCGAGCAGGTATTTTTTTATTGTAATCAAAGGAAAAACACCACGAATGCATTTTTATGTGACATAAGAGTAAATTGTAGTAAAGAATCATCCAGATAATTTTTTGGCCGATATTCACTCTTTTTTCCGTGAAAAAAAGTTCGGCAAGGTAAAATGGTAAATAATAAAAAATAAAACGAATTTCATCTTTTTTTCTTACTTCTGCATACAAAAATAGAAAAAAGTAGAGTCTCATATATATATATATATCGCGATCGCGAGAATCCCCTCTTTTTGGTAAAAACAAAAAATCCCAATTTTTTGATCGGATTAGAAATTGTAACGAAGTGTTCGGGAATTTATAAGCAGAAAAACGCGTTATTTTTTATTTTAGTAAAATAAAAAAAAAAGAAAGTTATAAGACAAGAAAAAAAAAGATAATATAAAGAAGAATAAAAAATAGGTGGATTATCATATATATTTCATGTAGAAATACAAAAAAGTCACTTAATTAGTTCAATACTCTTTGGACTTTATTTTATTAGAATTCTTTATTTTATTAGAATTATATATGTTCATTTCGATATAATTTTATTATATACAAATCTTAGTGATTCTAAAATTAGCTTTGGAATAATTACTAATAAACTAATTACTATTACCAATAATGAAAATAATTACTAAATAATTCGATTAGTAATATAAGAATTACTACTAGTAATATAGTAATATTAATATAGTAATATAAGAATTATTAAGATATAATAATTAATTAATAAGATAAGAATTAATACGAAATGAAATAAGAGAAAGAATTAATATTAATATAAAATAAAAATTTAATATTAATTTTAATATTAATAAAGAATAATAAAAATAGAAATATAATAATAAAATAATAATATAGAATATTAAAATTTAATAGTAGAACTACAAAATAGAAATTTAATAGAATATTTTAGAATATTTCGAAATATTTAATTTAATTAATATTTATTTAATAATTAATGTTTAATTTCATTTTAAGAGAATTGCTTATTTAATTATTTAAATTATTTAATAGAATAGTTAATATTAATAGAAAACTATCTACTCATATCGAAATATATATAGAATAATATAAAAATACAAAAATATGTAGAATTAGAATATATTATTAAAAAATTAATAAAAAAGTTTAATAATAAATAATATAAAATAATAATCTATTTAATAATAATAAATAATAATATTCAAAAATTTCTCTTCAAAATAATAGAACAAAATACTAGAATATAGAAATATTCGAATAGAAATGAAACAAAAATAGAAAATATAGAAATAGGATAATTAATAAATTTTATAAATATCGAATATTAGAATATAGAATATGTTAATAGAAATTAAATATAGATATAGAATAATATATAATTAAGAATTATAGAATATTCTAATATAAAAAATAATATTAAATTCGATTCTAATTATTAGAATATAAATATTCTAATCTAAATATAATAATATAAAAATGAAATAAAAATTCCAATTAAAAGATAGAAGAAAAAAAAAATATTAGAAGAAAAAATAAACAGGTACAAATATTAAATTGAGGTGCCCATTCTATGACAATTCTCAACAACTTACCCTCCATTTTTGTCCCTTTAGTGGGCTTAGTATTTCCGGCAATTGCAATGGCTTCATTATCTCTTCATGTTCAAAAAAACAAGATTTTTTAGATCCGATTAGGTACGATGGAAGTAGATTTCATTTATTTATTTTTCAAGGCCTAGACTTAGATCCTAATACGGATATCTAGTTAGTCTAATATGATATAATCTAATACGATATAACATGTTATATATGTGTAGATAGGAGATCATAGGATGAGGCTACTTTATTTGTTAATCTAATGAATTCGATGAATTCCTCCTAAAGATTCACATCAAAATAGTGCGAGTTAATGGAAATTACTTCGGAAACAGAAACAAAAAAAAAAGAAAATCAAATCAAATGGGCTAGTCTCCCACTTCCAAAAAAAAGCAACTGGATCTAGTATGAGTTGGCGATCAGAACATATATGGATAGAACTTATAGCGGGGTCTCGAAAAATAAGTAATTTCTGCTGGGCTTTTATACTTTTTTTAGGTTCATTGGGTTTTTTATTGGTTGGAATTTCCAGTTATCTTGGAAAAAGTTTCATATCTTTATTTTCCTCTCAGCAAATACTTTTTTTTCCACAAGGGATCGTGATGTCTTTCTATGGGATTGCTGGTCTATTTATTAGTTGTTATTTGTGGTGCACAATTTTGTGGAATGTGGGTGGGGGTTATGATCGATTCGATAGAAAAGAAGGAATAGTATGTATTTTTCGCTGGGGATTTCCTGGAAAAAATCGTCGCATCTTACTCCGATTCCTTATGAAAGATATTCAGTCTATTAGAATAGAAGTTAAAGAGGGTATTTACGCTCGGCGTATCCCTTATATGGAAATAAGAGGCCGAGGGACTGTTCCTTTGACTCGTACTGATGATAATTTTACTCCACGAGAAATTGAGCAAAAAGTAGCGGAATTGGCCTATTTTTTGCGTGTACCAATTGAAGTATTTTAAAATTAGTTGAAGAATGAGCATTTTCGTAGCAGGAGTGAAAAAATCCAAGAGTCTTCTTTTTTTATAGCAAAACTTATATAGCATAACTTAACTGGAATTTCTTCACAATATTGATGAACTGATGAACTAAAGAATACGTATTATATATACGTATCCGGAACAATTCCAATTATAAAATCAAACTTTTTAATCTACAAATTTTGTTATGCGTATGTAAATTCACTAAATCCAATAACAAAACAAGTAAGAAATCAAAATAATAGACCCATCTCATAGATCAAAACAAAGCATTTCGGAATAAAATAGAAAGAAATTCTCTTTTTATGTTCAATATTTGAAATTGATAGGTTACGTATCGGTAGATTCTATCTTGGAAATTATCTCTACTTTTTTTTGTCATGTGTCAGTCGAGGTTTCTTTTTATCTTTTTTTTGTCTTCCTTAACCTTAATGTAATGAGCAAAGGACTGGACCACTTAGAATGCTAACCTTTCTGTCTTATTTTGCTTTTGCCACTCATTTTTTATTATCACATCACAATATTCTTCATAAATCTTTCTTAATTATTCCTGTGGGATATGGGTAAATTGGCCATTTTTTTTTTTTTCGAAATATTTGTTTTGTTGATAGAACGGAATTCTTTTATCTCTAAATCCGAATTTGGAGTCGCTCTGGGGGACATTTATGGAAAGGGGGAAATTGCTTCGAAATTGAGCAATTGAGATATCTAAAAAGAATATTTTTTTCTTCATTTGTGTACTCTTTTTATTTTAGGCTATTTTTTTTTTTTGTATTCTTTCATTTTTCAAAATTCAAGGACTAACCACTGGCTTACAAATAAAAACAGCGAATAGATTCATAAGTTCGAAGCCTTGGAAGAGAACTTATACTTGATAGAAATATTAGATCATATAGAATCGAGAAATGAGGTGCGTTCATTAAAAATTCACATACGAAAAATGGAAAAAAAAAACACATTTATTACCCTTCTATATCTTATATATATAGTTTTTTTTCCCTGGTGGATCTCTTTTTTATTTAAAAAAAGTTTTGAATCTTGGGTTATTAGTTGGTGGAATACTAGTAAATCCGAAATTTTTTTAAATGATATCCAAGAAAATTGTTTTCTAGAAAAATTCATAGAATTCGAGGAGCTCGCTCGCTTGGACGAAATGATAAAAGAATATCCGGAAATACATCTACAAAAGTTTCCTATCGGAATCCAGAAACAAACGATCCAATTGATCAAGATACATAATGAGGATCGTATCAATACGATTTTGCACTTCTCGACAAATATAATCTCTTTCGTTATTGTAATTGGTTATTCTATTCTAAGTAATGAAGAACTTTTTTTTATTAATTCTTGGGTTCAAGAATTCCTATATAACTTAAGTGACACAATAAAAGCTTTTTCCATTCTTTTATTAACCGATTTATGTATAGGATTCCATTCACCCTACGGTTGGGAACTAATGATTGGTTCTGTTTATAAAGATTTTGGATTTGCTCATAATGATCAAATTATATCTGGCCTTGTTTCCACTTTTCCAGTCATTATCGATACAATTTTTAAATATTTGATTTTCCGTTATTTAAATCGTGTATCTCCGTCACTTGTAGTGATTTATCATTCAATGAATGACTGAAAAATGATCCAAAAATCTCATTAGAATCTTTGTTATTTTGTACACATAAGCAAAATATTCAAAATCTTACTTTATAAAATATTTAAAATCTTACTTTGATTGTATCTTTCTTTATATTATTTTATCTTTACTGTAATATAATATTATTATTTATTTTTTCTCTTTCTTTTTATATTGAATTTCTTTTTTTTTTTTCTATACATCACATCCAAGGGATTCTCTTCCTATATCTTATATTTTAGTAAAAATTTTTCAGTAACTACCAGTATCGTGGATAGGGACCTATACGAGCGACCTACCTAATTTTATTGTAGAAATTTTCAGGATCAATGATTGGACCATGCAAACTCGAAAAACCTTTTCTTGGATAAAGGAAGAGATTACTTATTCCATTTCCGTATCACTTATGATATGTATAATAACTTGGGCATCCATTTCAAATGCATATCCGATTTTTGCACAGCAGGGTTATGAAAACCCACGCGAAGCAACTGGCCGTATTGTATGTGCCAATTGTCATTTAGCTAATAAACCGGTAGATATTGAGGTTCCACAAGCGGTACTTCCTGATACTGTATTTGAAGCAGTTGTTCGAATTCCTTATGATATGCAACTGAAACAAGTTCTTGCTAATGGAAAAAAGGGGGCTTTGAATGTGGGGGCTGTTCTTATTTTACCTGATGGGTTTGAATTAGCCCCGTCCAATCGTATTTCGCCGGAGATGAAAGAAAAGATAGGAAATCTGTCGTTTCAGAGTTATCGCCCCGCTAAAAAAAATATTCTTGTGATAGGTCCTGTTCCAGGTCAGAAATATAGTGAAATTACCTTTCCAATTCTTTCTCCGGACCCCTCCACTAAGAAAGATGTTCACTTTTTAAAATATCCCATATATGTAGGCGGAAACAGAGGAAGGGGTCAGATTTATCCCGACGGGAGCAAGAGTAACAATACGGTTTATAATGCTACAGCCGCAGGTATAGTAAGCAAAATAATACGAAAAGAAAAAGGGGGGTACGAAATAATCATAACAGATACGTCAGAGGGACGTCAAGTGATTGATATTATACCTCCAGGACCGGAACTTCTTGTTTCAGAAGGCGAATCCATCAAAGTTGATCAACCATTAACAAGTAATCCTAATGTAGGTGGATTTGGTCAGGGGGATGCGGAAATAGTACTTCAGGCCCCATTACGTGTCCAAGGCCTTTTGTTCTTCTTGGCATCCGTTATTTTGGCACAAATCTTTTTGGTTCTTAAAAAGAAACAGTTTGAGAAGGTTCAATTGTCCGAAATGAATTTTTAGATCTGTAAATTTATCAATATCAAGTTCTTAAAAAGAACAAAATTTTGGTTGGTAATTAAAAAAAATTGTGAAAAGCTCTTTTCTTTTTTTCTATTTATTTGTTTTTTATACCTATATCAGATAACAGATTTTTTGAATTACTTGTACCACATTTTTATCCACAATATGGATAGTCGTAAGAAGACTATTTGACTTTATCCCCTCTTTTGTTTTGCGTTTTTTTTTTTTGAAATATTTGAAATATCAAAAAGGCAATCTATTTTGTCACTTTTACAAATAAAATATTATATTAATAACTCAACGGGACCCCCTCGACTCGGACAGAAAAGGGGGGGTTCCGTTGAGTTATTATGCTTTCACGTCTATAACTCAGTTCCCACGATTACTTACAGGGATGAACCCAACCCGGAATATGAACCATAAAAGAAAATGCCTATTAAACCGATGACAAGAATACCTGTTACAGTACCTATTATCCAAAGCGGAATTCTTCCAGT